GCGATACCTATCGTATCTGCTTGACCTTTCATAAGCGGGGACAGAACGAAACGGCCATAATAAAGACGCTTACTGTCTGTTCTTGATTCAACACACTTCCACTGTAGTGTTCGAGTGGATACTGCTACTTCTTCTCGAACCATACTAATATTATTGTTTGATCAGATCATTGAATCATTTATTTCTATTGAAATCCATTCAATTTTGATTTCTACACACGTCTTTTTTTAGGAGGCCTACATCCATTATGTGGCATAGGGGTTACGTCACGTACGAAACTTAATAGTATACCACTTCTACGAATGGCTCGTAATGCTGCATCTCTTCCGAGACCAGGGCCTTTTATCATGACTTCTGCTCGTTGCAGACCCTGATCCACTGCCGTACGAATAGCATTTCCTGCTGCGGTTTGAGCAGCAAATGGTGTCCCTCTTCTTGTGCCTCTGAATCCACAAGTACCAGCGGAGGACCAAGAAACCACCCGACCTATTACATCTGTAACAGTCACAATGGTATTGTTGAAACTCGCTTGAACATGAATAACTCCTTTTTGTATTCTACGTCCATTCTTACGTGAACCAATTCTTGGTATAGCTTTTGTCATATTTTATCATCTCATAAATATGAGTCAGAGATATACGGATATATCCATTTCATGTCAAAACAGATCCTTTATTTGTACATCGGACCGTTTAGAAAGTCCCTTGTTAGAAAGATTACCCCTGTCTCTGTTTATGTTTCGGATTGGAACAAATTACTATAATTCGTCCCCGCCTACGGATCAGTCGACATTTTTCACAAATTTTACGAATGGAAGCCCTTATTTTCATATTTGTTATTCCTTAATTCCAAATATACTCCTTGGAAGAAAATAAGTCTCTTGAAATTTTGAACCTCGAATTGTATTCCCATGAAAGGAATTTTTAAATTCAAATAAAAAGCCGCCTAATCATTCGACTCTTTGTTGCGAAGTCTATAAATTATACGTCCCCTAGTTGAATCATAACGACTTACTTCGATTTTGACTCTATCTCCTGGTAGTATCCGGATAAAACTCCGTCGGATCCTCCCCGAAACATAACCTAGAATCAGATCTTCATTGTCTAAACGAACTCGGAACATACCATTGGGAAGTGATTCAGTAATTAAACCTTCGTGAATCAATTTTTGTTCTTTCATTCCAGGTAACCCCCTTGAAGTATCAACTAATGGAGGAGGAGTAATAGTAGACAATTCGTCTTTCCTCTCTTTTTCCCAAATAGCAAGTTACGGATCAAATTCGGATACCAGAAGGATCACCAGATATAATACAAAATTTCTCCCCCAATTCTTTCTAGTCGAGCTTCTCGATCTGTCATTATACCTCGAGAAGTAGAAAGAATTACGACCCCCATTCCACCTAAAATCCTAGGAATTCGTTGATGGTTGGAATAGATTCGTAGACCGGGACGACTGATACGCTTTAAAATATTTTTATATGTTCCTTTCCTATTCCTTCTATGTCGCAGGGTTGAAACCAAGAAATATTTGTTGTTTTCCCTATGTTTCCTAACATTTTCAATAAACCCTTCTTGTAGAAGTATTTTAACAATGTTTTCGGCGATATTAGTAGATGCTATTCGAACCGTTCCTTTTTTATCCATGTTAGCATTTCTTATAGAAGTTATTATATCGGCAATAGTGTCCCTACCCATGACGAACTAAAATTATGGGTGCCTTCCAGTTTTGATATAATCAACATGTTCCTTTTTTTTTTTTTCATTTTTTCTTATTTATTTATGAATTATTAAAGGTATATGCGTGAGACACAATCTACTAACGTGATCTATTTCAGAGACCTGACTATACTCGGTCTCATCTACTAATATTTATAAGACTTCAGGAGCTAATGAGACTATTTTAGTGAAATTCAACTGTCTCAATTCCCGCGCGATCGCTCCAAAAACTCGAGTTCCTTTTGGATTTCCTTCTTGATCAATGACAACTGCTGCATTGTCATCATATCGTATTATCATACCGTTGTCGCGTTTGAGTTCTTTACATGTACGTACAATTACAGCTCTGATCACTTCTGATCTTTCGAGAGGCATATTGGGCACTGCTTCTTTGATTACAGCAACAATAACGTCACCAATATGAGCATATCGTTGATTACTAGCTCCTATGATTCGAATACACATCAATTCTCGAGCCCCGCTGTTGTCCGCTACATTCAAATGAGTCTGAGGTTGAATCATATCATTTTTTTTTTTTGAATCTGCTCTTTCAATGCAAAAGGCAAAGGAAAAAGAGAGAAATATTGTCTGCCCAGAAATCCAAAAATCTGCGATTGTATTTTTCATCACAAATACCCTTCACATACCTATCACGCGATAATGAATTGAGTTCGTATAGGCATTTTGCACGCAGCTAGTTCAATAGCTGCTCTGGCTACAGTTTCTGATACTCCGCCCATTTCATAAAGTATTCGACCGGGTTTAACGACAGATACCCAATATTCGGGAGATCCTTTCCCCGAACCCATACGTGTTTCGGTAGGTCTTACTGTAACGGGTTTGTCGGGAAATATACGTACCCATATTTTTCCACCACGGCGTGCATATCGTGTCATTGCTCGTCGTCCTGCTTCTATTTGTCTAGATGTGATCCAAGCGGGTTCAAGTGCCTGAAGAGCGTATCTGCCGAAACAAATATGATTGCCTCGATAAGATATTCCCTTCATTCTTCCTCTATGTTGTTTACGGAATCTGGTTCTTTTGGGGTTATAGTTGATGGTTGTTTCTCAATCCCATCTCTACTGCAGAACCGGACATGAGAGTTTCTTCTCATCCAGCTCCTCGCGAATGAAACGATTCAATAAGATTACGTATATGTATTTATTGAATGAATAATACACTGAATCATGGAATTTATTGATATTTAATCTGTCACACGGGAAGCCGTATAGTATATAGTATATACGGCTAGACGGATATTTCTATTTTATTTATATGGGATAATGCCTTTCTTTTGAAAATGAATCCTTGACCTTTACCGAATCTGTCAAAATACTGCAATCCAATAATGGTTTCGCGGGCGAATATTGACTCTTTCCATATTTGCTTCATTCGTAGGGTGAACCCATGACCTATCAGAAGAAATTAATTGGTTCCTGGTTGATTCCGCCATCCCACCCAATGAATCATTAGGATTCGTTTTCAATAGAATCTTCCGCAGTCACAGGTTTCGTCGTTCCCATAGCTTTTCCATTAATGGCTAGGCCTGAACTATGCAATGGAGCTCCTAATTAAATTCGTTCCCGAGCCAATCTCCTCAGTCTCTATTGACTCGGGGCTCTTTATTATTTGTATTTTTCTTATGAACCGTATTCATCTAATTATGGACGAATCAGTATTGATGCTTTATCACACTGCCTTTTATGATATGATGTGATTGATAGACCATACATATTGGAATCATATATCATGGAGATTCTCCTTCTCTCTTTCTCTCGCCCTTCCAGTTACCCACATCCCTCTATTTTTCTTTCCAACCTATAAATGGATTTTTCCTTTATGGAAAAAAAAGATTTCAGTTGCTACAACTATATGATCGATACATCATATGGCGACTGCTTCCTTGGATCTCGATAATACAAAGCAATGAGTTGGTTACTAGTTCTTATAGTTATTAGTTAGGGGCTGGTCTGTTTTTTGAATCCCAACTTTAAATAAAAAACCAACGAGTCACACACTAAGCATAGCAGTTCCACCAAAAGGTCAATCGAATTTTTATTCAACCTTATAGAATTAGAATTGCTCATTTTTCATTTTTTTTTTATTGAAGTGAAAAGGAATAGTTTGTAGTTTTTGTTCTATCACTGAATAGAATGGCAAGCAAAGGAAGGGTCCATTATTGCTCGTCTACAAATATCCAAATTTTGATGCCCAATGCCCCATAGGCAGTTCGAACTGTATAGGAACAATGATCAATTTTAGCTCGAATGGTTTGGAGGGGAACCCTACCTTCTCTGATCCATTCGACACGTGCAATTTCTTTTCCGTCGATACGCCCTGCAATTTCCACTTGAATTCCTTTTGTGTCTGCTTGTTCAGTTAATTCAATAGCTTTTTTCATTGCCTTTCGAAACGAAACCCTATTCTTTAATTGTAGAGCTATATATTCTGCAAGAATATTAGGTTGTCCATAAGGTTTTGCAACTCTTGTAATAGCAATGTTAAGTCTCCGATTCACAGAATGAAGCCCCTTTTGTACATTGATCTGCAATTCTTCGATTCCTCGTGTTTGGCCTTCTATTAACAAATTTGGGAATCCAATATAGATTATGACCTGGATCAAGTCCATTTTTTTTTGAATCTCTATATGTGCAATTCCAATTCCTTCGAAACTTGAAGATACTCTTATATTTTTTTGTACATATATCTTGATACAATCCCGTATTTTTTCATCTTCCTGGAGACCTATGTAATAACTTTTTGGTTGTGCGAACCAAAGGGAACGATGACTTTGGTTTTCGCCAAGGCGAAAACCAAGTGGATTTATTTTTTGACCCATCTTTTTTTTCTCTCTCTCTCTCCTTCTCTATATATCTTTCTATTATAGGATCTCTCCATACATTTTTTGTTTCTAAAAATATATCCTGATCTGTTTTCTTTTTAGAGCTATCCTTCAATACAATAATTATATGACAGGCGGGTCTTTCTATCGGATAACTACGTCCTCTAGCCCTGGGTTTTAACTTTTTCACGATAGTACCCCCATTGACTTCGGCTTTACTAATGACCGAATCAGCTTCGTTGAAATTTTTATTGTGACTAGCATTTGCTGCTGCAGAATAAACCAGTTTAAAAATGAGATAAAATGCTCGATAAGGCATGAGTTCCAGTAACATAAGTGTTTTCTCATAGGAATGCCCACGAATCTGATCAATGACTCTTCGTGCTTTGTGAGCAGACATACATATACGTTGAGCTAAAGCTTGTACTTGTGTACTCGAGCTCCTCTTCATCTTCTGCTTTTTCAAGGTCTTCTTCCACTTTCTCCACTTTGACATAAGATAAGGTTCGCCTCCCGCCAATGAACGAAGAGCACCTATTTCACTTTATTTTATTAACGGAGAGATCTAGTATCGTTTCTCGCGTGTCCCTGGAAAGTAAGAGTAGGTGCAAATTCTCCTAATTTTTGACCCACCATACGATCCGTTATATAAATAGGTAAATGCGCCTTTCCATTATGAATGGCAATTGTATTGCCGATCATTGTGGGTATAATGGTAGATGCCCGAGACCAAGTTACTATTATCTCTTTTTCCTCTCTCATGTTAAGCTTCTTTATTTTTTCCAATAAATGATTAGCTACAAAAGGATTTTTTTTTAGTGAACGTGTCACGGTCTATTATTCCCCCCCCCCCTTTTTTTTTTTTTGAAAAGACGAGTAAAAAACAATATTTATTTGATTTTGAATATTCCTATTTACGGCGACGAATAATCAAACTATTACTATATTTATTCCTTTTCCTACTTTTTCTTCCAAGCGCAGGATAACCCCAAGGGGTTGTGGGTTTTTTTCTACCAATCGGGGCCCTCCCTTCACCACCCCCGTGGGGATGGTCTACAGGGTTCATAACTACCCCTCTTACTACAGGACGCCTACCTAGCCAACACTTAGATCCGGCTCTACCCAAACTTTTCTGGTTCGCCCCAACATTACCCACTTGTCCGACTGTTGCTGAGCAGTTTTTGGATATCAAACGGACCTCCCCAGATGGAAATCTTAATGTGACCGATTTACCCTCTTTTGCAATCAGTTTCGCTACAGCACCTGCTGCTCTAGTTAATTGTCCACCCTTTCCAAGTGTGATTTCTATGTTATGTACGGCCGTGCCTAAGGGCATATGGGTTGAAGTAGATTTTTCTTTTTGATCAATAAAAACCCCTTCCCAAACCGTACAAGCTTCTTCCAAAGCATACGGCTTTCCGGATGTATATCTATATTATATGATGATATCTAGACAGATGGATTTTATATGAATCGTGTGATGAAGTACCACACGAGTGGATATATAGGAATACAAATCTGCCAAATCACTCATGTTATGATCTTATACATCCTAGGTCTCTCCGTTTCGTCATCTGGCTTATGTTCTTCATGTAGCATTCAGACCGAATGACTCTATGAAATTACGTCGCTACTTCCACATATTACGGGTAACGTAGGAGACATCTCTATTTTTCCCCGGGGGAATTTTTAGAATTACCACCACTTAGCTTTCAATTCACCTCTGACCATCAAATGAAATGTGAATAACCCATCCTCTTCTCTTTGAAACAAGGGTCGCTTCCGCTTCTGTCCGTGCTTCAAACAATTTTGTCTTCTCCATATTACCATATTTGGAGTGTCAATAGTTTTCTATGAGGAACTACTGAACTCAATCACTTGCTGCCGTTACTCTTCAGTTTTCTGTTGAGGTCTATCCCGTAGAGGTACTCAAATTGGATCAGTGATCAATTTCTAGGTTTCGTCGTAAACCTAATTGGTTACTTCCAATTACGTAAATCCATAGTTCAAACCGCACTCAAAGGTAGGGCATTTCCCATTGATATAGGAACTTCTGTACCGGAAACAATGGTATCTCCAATTATAGCCCCTCTGGGATGTAAAATATATCTTTTCTCACCATCTCCATAGTGTATGAGACAAATGTATGCATTTCGATTAGGGTCATATTCTATGGTTACGATCCTAGCAGATATGTCTTTTTCATTCCGTCGAAAATCGATTTTACGGTATAGACGCTTATGGCCTCCTCCTCTATGCCCTGCGGTAATGATTCCCCTGGAATTACGACCTTTACCACAGCGATGCTGTCCATAGATCAAATTATTTCGCGGATTGGATTTCGCTTGACTGTCTATGGATCCTTTGCGTATGCTCGGGGTAGAAGTTTTGTATAAATGTATCGCCGTGTTATTTAGTATTTTTTTTTCTTTTTTTTTTTACTTAAATTATTTTCTCTTCTCTATAAGAGGTAAAATAGAATAACCCGGTTGAAGCGTAATGATCATACGTCTGTAATGCATTGTATGTCCCATAATGGGTCCCATTCTTCTACCCTTTCCCGGGAGTTGATGACTATTTATAGCTATTACTTTGACGCCAAAGAAGAGTTCGACCCAATGCTTTATTTCTGTCCTAGTTGATCCTGATTCGACTTTCTTCCCCACGAGTTCCAGTATCGATAAGAATTCTAGTTCTTACTCTTCATATGTTATGGTTGGTATGAATATACCATACCAATTCGTTATGTATGGATGATGAGATTCCATTGATACGGAGCCAGTGGAACTAGTCTTATTGAATGTCCCCGTTGGCCTGCATCCAGCAGGAATTGAACCTACGAATTCGCCAATTATGAGTTGGGTGCTTTAACCATTCAGCCATGGATGCTTCACTGGGGTCATTGTACATCGCGAGTGACCCAAATTCAATTCACTTAGATTCTTTTGGATTCTTTAGGAGGAATCAATGAAATGAGAGGACATCAATTCAAATCCTGGATCTTTGAATTGAGAGAAATCAAGAATTCTCACGATTTCTTGGATTCATGGATCCAACCCGATTCGGTGAAATCTTTCACTTCCTTTTTTTTCCACCAAGAGCGCTTTATGAAACTTTTTGATTCCCGAATTTGGAGTGTCCTAATTTCACGTGATTCACAGGGTTCAATTCGTCGACATTGCACGATCAAAGGTGTAGTACTGCTTGTACTTGTAGTAGCGGTCCTTATATACAATCGAAATAGGGTCGATAGGGTCGAAAGAAAAAATATCTATTTGATGGGGCTTCTTCCTAAACCTCTGCGTTCCATTGGACCCCCAAATTCTACATTGAAAGAATCCTTTTGGTCTTCCAATCTCAATAGGTTGATTGTTTCGCTCCTGTATCTTCCAAAAGGGAAAAATATCTATGAGAGTTGTTTCATGGATCCGAAAGAAAGTACTTGGGTTCTTCCAATAACTAAAAAGTGTATCATGTCTGAATCTAACTGGGGTTCGCGGCGAAGGAGGAATGCGATCGTAAAAAAGAGGAATTCCAGCTGTAAGATATCGAATGAAATTGCAGCTGGAATTGAGATCTCATTCAAAGAGAAAGATATAAAATATCTGGAGTTTTTTTTTGTATCCTATACGAATGATCCGATCCGCAAGGACCATGATTGGAAATTATTTGACCGCCTTTCTCCGAGTAAGAAGCGAAACATAATCAACTTGAATTCGGGACAGCTATTCGAAATTTTAGTGAAACATTTGATTTGTTATCTCATGTCTGCTTTTCGTGAAAAAAGACCAATTGATGAGGGGGGTTTCTTCAAACAACAAGGAGCTGAGGCGACTATTCAATCAAACGAGATTGAACATGTTTCCCATCTCCTCTCGAGAAACAAGGGGGGTATTTTTTTGCAAAATTGCGCTCAATTTCATATGTGGCAATTCCGCCAAGATCTCTTCGTTATTGGGGGGAAGAATCGGCACAAATCGGATTTTTTGAGGAACGTCTCGAGAGAGAATTTTATTTGGTTAGACAATGCGTGGTTGGTAAACAGGAATCGGGTTTTTAGCAAGGTACGGAATGTATCGTCAAATATTCAATATGATTCCATAAGATCCATTTTCTTTCAAGTAACGGATTCTAGCCAATCGAAAGGATTTTCTGATCAATCCATAGATCCTTTCAATTCCATTAGTAATGAGGGTTCGGAATATCACACATTGATCAATCAAACGGAGATTCAGCAACTAAAAGAAAGATCAATTCTTTTAGATACTTCCTTTCTTCAAACGGAACGAACAGAGATAAAATCAGATCGATTCTCAAAATACCTTTCCGGATATTCCTCAATGGCTCGGCTATTCCCGGAACGTGAGAAGCAGATGAATAATCATCTGCTTCCAGAAGAAATAGAAGAATTTCTTGGGAATCCTACAAGATCAATTCGTTCTTTTTTCTCTGATAGATGGTCAGAACTTCATCTGGGTTTGAATCCTACCGAGAGGTCGACTATAGATCAGAAATTGTTGAAGAAACAACAAGGTGTTTCTTTTGTCCCTTCGAGGCGATCGGAAAATAAAGAAATAGTTGATATATTCAAGATAATTACGTATTTACAAAATACCTCCTCAGTTCATTCGATTGCAGCAGATCCGGGATGGGATATGGTTCCGAAGGATGAACCGGATATGGACAGTTCCAAAAAGATTTCATTCTTGAACGAAAATGCATTTTTTGATTTATTTCATCTATTCCATGATCGGAACAAAGGGGGATACAGGTTGCACCACGAGTTTGAATTAGAAGAGACATTTCAAGAAATGGCAGATCTATTCACTCTATCAATAACCGAGCCGGGTTTAGCCTATCATAATAAGGAATTTGGCTTGTCTATTGATTCCTACGGAAAATTATTGAATGAGGTATTCAACTCCGGGGATGAATCGAAAAAGAAATCTTTATTGGTTCTACTTTCTATTTTTTATGAAGAGAATCAATCTTTTTATCGAAAGATAAAAAAAAAATCGGTCCGGATCTCCTGCGGGAATGATTTGGAAGATCCAAAACCAAAAATAGCGGTATTTGCTCACAACAACATAATGGAGGCGATCCATCAATATAGATTGATCCGAAATCAGATTCAAATCCAATATAGTACCTATGGGTACATAAGAAATGTATTGAATCGATTCTTTTTAATGAATCGACCCGATTGCAACTTCGCATATGGAATTCAAAAGCACCCAATAGGAAATGATATTCTGAATCATCTAACTATAATAATAGATAAGATCAACCAACATTTATCCAATTTGAAAAAGATTAAGAAGAAGTGGTTCGATCCTCTTATTTCTCGAACCGAGAGATCCACGAATCTGGATCCTAATGTATATAGATACAAATGCTCCAATGGAAGCAAGAATTTCCAGGAACATTTGGAGCATTTCGTTTCTGAGCAGAAACACCGTTTTCAAGTAATGTTCGATCGATTACGTATTAATCAATATTCGATTGATTGGTCCGAGGTTATCGACAAACAAGATTTGTCCAAGTCATTTCGTTTCTTTTTGTCCAAGTCACTTCTCCTTTTGTCCAAGTCGCTTCTCTTTTTATCTAAGTCACTTCCTTTTTTTGTTGTGAGTCTCGGGAATATCTCCATTCATAGGGCCGAAATCCACATCTATGAATTGAAAGGTCTGAATGATCAACCCGGCAATCAGTTGTTAGAATCAATAGGTGTTCAAATCGTTTATTTGAATAAATTGAAACCCTTCTTATTGTATGATCATGATACTTCCCAAAGATCGAAATTTTTAATCAATACAGGAACAATATTCACTTTTTTGTTCAACAAGATACAAAAGTGCATGATTGACTCATTCCGTACTAGAAAAAATCGCAGGAAATCCTTTGAGAACACGGATTCCTATTTATCAATGATATTCCACGATCGAAACAATTGGTTGAATCCTCAGAAAAGTTCATTGATATCTTCTTTTTATAGAGCAAACAGACTTCAATTCTTGAATCATCCCCATCGCTTCTGGTTCTATTGTAACAAAGGATTCCATTTTTATGGGGAAAAGACCCGTATCCATAATTATGATTTTACATATGCACAATTCCCCAATATCTTGTGCATTCGCGACAAAATATTTTCTTTTTGTTTCGGCAAAAAAAAACATGTTTTGGGAGAGAGAGAGACTATTTCACCAATTGAGTCACAGGTATCTGGCATATTCATACCTAACAATGTTCCACAAAGTGGTAACGAAACGTATAACTTGTACAAATCTTTCCATTTTTCAATCCGATCCGATCCATCCGTTCCTATTTACTCGATTGCAGACATTTCTGGAACACCTGTAATAGAGGAACAAATAGTCAATTTTGAAAGAACTTATTGTCAACTTCTTTCAGATATGAATCTATCTGATTCAGAAGGGAAAAACTTGCATCACTATCTCCGTTTCAATTCAAACATGGGTTTGATTCACACTCCCTGTTTTGAGAAATATGTGCCGTCCGGAAAGAGTAAAGAACTGAGTCTTTGTCTAAAGAAAAACGTTGAGAAGGGGGAAGTAGGTAGAACCCTTCAACGAGATAGTGCTTTTTTAAATCTCTCAAAATGGAATTTGTTCCAAACCTATATGCCGTGGTTCCTTACTTGGACGGGGTGTAAATATCTTTATTTCAGCTTAAAAAACAATATTTATTTGATATTGAATATTCCCTTTCAATATTCCCTAAGTGGCAGTCAAAATTTTGTGTCCGTTTTTCATGATATTATGCATGGATCAGATATATCATGGCCAATTCCTCAGAAAAAGTGGTGGTCGATTCTTCCACAACGGAATCTGATAAGTGAGAGTTCGAGTAAGCGTTTACAGAATCTTCTTCTGTCCGAAGAAATGATTCATCGAAATAATGAGTCACCCATTCCATTGATATGGACACATCTGAGATCACCAAATGCTTGGGAGTTCCTCTATTCAATTCTTTTCCTTCTTCTTGTTGCTGGATATCTCGTTCGTACACATCTTCTCTTTGTTTTCCGAGCCTCTAGTGAGTTACAGACAGAGTTAGAAAAGATCAAATCTTTGATGATTCCATCATACATGATTGAGTTGCGAAAACTTCTGGATAGGTATCCTACATCTGAACTGAATTCTTTCTGGTTAAAGAATCTCTTTCTAGTTGCTCTGGAACAATTAGGAGATTCTCTGGAAGAAATACGGGATTCTGCTTCTGGCGGCAACATGCTATTGGGTGGTGGTCCCGCTTATGGGGTCAAATCAATACGTTCTAAGAAGAAATATTTGAATATCAATCTCATCGATCTCATCAGTATCATACCAAATCCCATCAATCGAATCACTTTTTCGAGAAATACGAGACATCTAAGTCGTACAAGTAAAGAGATCTATTCATTGATAAGAAAAAGAAAAAACGTGAACGGTGATTGGATTGATGATAAAATAGAATCCTGGGTCGCGAACAGTGATTCGATTGATGATGAAGAAAGAGAATTCTTGGTTCAGTTCTCCACCTTAACGACGGAAAAAAGGATTGATCAAATTCTATTGAGTCTGACTCATAGTGATCGTTTATCAAAGAATGACTCTGGTTATCAAATGATTGAACAACCGGGATCCATTTACTTACGATACTTAGTTGACATTCATAAAAAGTATCTAATGAATTATGAGTTCAATAGATCCTGTTTAGCAGAAAGACGGATATTCCTTGCTCATTATCAGACAATCACTTATTCACAAACCTCGTGTGGGGCTAATAGTTCTCATTTCCCATCTCATGGAAAACCCTTTTCGCTCCGCTTAGCCCTATCCCCTTCTAGGGGTATTTTAGTGATAGGTTCTATAGGAACTGGACGATCCTATTTGGTCAAATACCTAGCGACAAACTCCTATGTTCCTTTCATTACGGTATTT